CTTCTACAGCTTGGCCCGCAGCAGTACCTTGACCAACCCCAGGTCCAATAGAAGCAAGACCGACGGCCAACCCAGCAGCAATAACGGAAGCGGCAGAAATCAGTGGATTCATGATAAGTTCCTCACACCAAAATAAGTAAATAGTTAATGATACGATCAACCAAGAAATTATGACTTAATTATTCCATCACTAAGATCTATACAGTCGAAGGAACTAAGAACTCTGAATTGAAGTAATAATATTATTGAATCATTAGAACTACTTCCATATTTCTTTTTTAGTTTCTATTCACATAATTTTTGTGAATCCATATGACTTTTTTCTTCCATTTCTTTCTTTTTTCAAAACCATTCAAATTTTTCGTTTTTTTTTTTTCTTGATTGAATCTATTTATTCATTCAATATTCACTTTATTCATTGAATAAATATTTCATTCACAATTACAAACGAAAGGGAAGGACTTCTATTGGAATCCCTATCTAAATTCACAGTATTAGATATTAATTAGATATATTTTTACTTCATATATAACTAATTAATATCTAATATCACATATACATGTGTTTCTTCCATAACGTAAATCAACTATTCATATCTTACATTCAATCGGATTCTAGAATAATTCTTCGAAAGATTCACAAGAGTTGTCTTATAGCAATTAGATTACATACATCTAGTTCGGCACCTCCTTAATCCATTTTTTTTATAAATTGAACTCTTTTTTCTAGATTTTTCTTTTTTTATTCGACTACATGGGAACAATCAATCTACATGGACAAATTCCTTAGATCGAATCATTACATCGAAATAGTAGTATTTGATTGATCTAAGTTAATGTAATTTATTATTTATTCAAATTATCTTTTGGTCAATCGTTGAATTGGATGAAATCAACTTGAATGGGCATCATTCTATATAACAATAACATCTTTTTAAAGAATAGCACGCCATAATACTATAATAATACTATAAGTAATAGTATCCAAATTATTATTTATTATTCAGATTGTGATTACTAATAGCTTATAATTATGGTTACTAATATCTAATTATTATTTATTATTCAGATTATGATTACTAATAGCTAATTATTATTTATTATTGGAATTAAATGAACAAAACAATATAAAGAGAATATTCATTGGCGGGGGTATAAATGGACCTAACTGGAATTTTAGGAAAAAGATCTTTTAGATCTCTTTCCTTTTTTTTACTTCCCTGTTTGTTGCAACTCCCTAATATCTATAAGATCTTAAGCTTTTTTACTATTCCTCTCTAGATCGTATATATCTTATTTATATTATATATTATAGAATATATTATATAAATATAATTAAATATAATAAATATAATTTGTTATAATTTTGATTATATAATTGATTTATATATTATGTTCCCTAAGCAGATTATCTTGATCCGCGCATATATTGCGTAAGTCTTAAGCTAAAAAAAGCCTATTTCGAAAACTAGTCAATGATGACCCTCCATGGATTCGCCTATATAAGCCGCAGCTAAAGTTGCAAAAATAAGAGCTTGAATACCGCTTGTAAATAATCCAAGTAACATGACAGGTATAGGAACCACTGAAGGTACTAAAGAAACAAGAACAACAACTACTAATTCATCAGCTAATATATTTCCGAAAAGTCGAAAACTAAGTGATAAGGGTTTTGTAAAATCTTCTAAGATATTAATGGGTAAAAGGATTGGAGTTGGTTGAATGTATTTACCGAAATAACCTAATCCTTTTTTGGTAAGACCCGCATAGAAATATGCTACTGACGTGAGTAAAGCTAAAGCAACGGTAGTATTTATATCATTTGTAGGTGCGGCTAATTCCCCATGAGGTAACTGTATGATTTTCCAAGGTAAAAGAGCACCTGACCAATTCGAAACAAAAATAAATAGAAACAAAGTTCCAATAAAGGAAACCCATGGACCGTATTCTTCTCCAATCTGAGTTTTGCTCACGTCTCGAATGAATTCAAGGACATATTCGAAGAAATTCTGACTGTCAGTAGGAATGGTTTGTGGATTACGAACAGCTATAATGGCTGAACCTAATAAGATAGCAATTACAACCCAAGAAGTAATAAGTACTTGGGCATGGACTTGAAAACCTCCTATTTGCCAATACAAATGTTGGCCAACTTCCACACCAGATATATCGTATAACCCTTTTAGTATGTTGATAGAACATAATAGAACATTCATATTGCCCTCTGAAAGAAATAGAACTTAAAAAAAAGAATTATTTTGATTCAACCATCTATTTTTGACTTGCCTACTTGAATTATATATTTTTGATATCAACTAATCACATATCCTAAGTTACTTGTATCTCTTTTGCACGATTAAAGAATCGTAACCGATTTCATAAATCTATGGAGTTACAAAAATGGAGTTCCAAAAATAATTGATTTATCTTATTATTAATCACGTATTTCGTATATAGCTAGAACGACCCTCACAAATTGCAAATACTAATTTGTTAAGAAT